TTTGTTTTGCTTCAATCTCCCTTATACAAATACAAAGAAAAAATTGAAGATTTAGTTACGATTAGAAAAAATTCCACCTTTATCCATGGATCCCTTATTCCTTCAATTGGAAGTATTGATCCAATTCAATAAAATTATGTTTCGTAATTTCATGATCCAATTTTTTCAATTTCGAACTGATTTTTGGATCCAAATTACGAGAATTTTTATTTTTCCTCGAATCTTTCATCGAGAGGTAAAGGATTAAATCCTTTTAAGAAATAAAGTTTTTGATCGGAATATTAATAAAACCGAAGGATCCCTTAACTCTTAAGGGATTAATAGAACGAATCACACTTTTACCACTAAACTATATCCGCTACAATGCAATTATTGTATATAAATGGACCTTTTGTCGAAGACGAAAATAAGTCGTAGTAATAAGTAAGAAAAAGATCGGATCAGAAAAGAATCATGAAAATTCGAGCGTTGACGTATTTTCATCAGGGCGACTAATGAGATTAAGAAAAGAGGACTCATTTTAATTAACTTGAATTAACTAATTAACAAGTTTTTTTATTCCAGTAAAGTAATAAAGAATGATAATAAGGAATGGCACCTTGATTCTATATCATTTTTTTCTGTATCATAGGAATCGAAATAATAATTCTTCTTATGATTCTTGCTGTTTCGATTTTATTTGTTTTTTGTTTCAAAAACATTTTTTGTTTTCAAATCAAATAAATAATTTGATCTACGATTCATTGGAACAAAAAAAGCCCGGCTAGGTACTGACCAGGCCAGGCCGTCTAAATAAAAAGGACTTTTCGGATGAAATCAAATAAAAAAAAAGAGGTACTTTTATTTATTTATAAATAGATATTTTTAGTAATCTTTAATATATTGGTATATTTATTAGGATTGGAGATATCTCTTCTTTTGAGCCCTTACTTTATCGAACTTTATCTAATTTATCTAAATGGAGTTGCTGATAAAAGTTTTTATCAATTTTATAGATATCCATCGATATATCTAGATAATTATATATGTCTATAATTATATATCTATATAACTATAATTATATATCTATATAATAAGGGTAGATAAAGATAATAAAGAGAGATAAAGAAAAAGAGAGATAAAGAAGGGCTTTTTTCAAGCCTTCATTTTCTATTTTTTATACAATGTATCATAGTAATTATCCTTTTTCAATTTTGGGAGAGATGGCTGAGTGGACTAAAGCGTCGGATTGCTAATCCGTTGTACGAGTTTTTTGTACCGAGGGTTCGAATCCCTCTCTTTCCGTTTCTGTCAATTACTTGGTATTTTTTTATAGTTCAGGAAAGATGTGGAATAGATCAAATTTGAAGAACATTTCAAAAGAAAAAAATCGTATTTTTTTTATTCTTCACGTCCCGGATTACGTCCCGGGTCATTAGATAGGAATCCGAAAATGAAGAGAGAAACAAAGAATATTACTACTGTATAAACAAATAGTTTGAGAGTAAGCATTACACAATCTCCAAGATCATTAAAAAAAAAAAAGAGAATAGATTCTCTATTTTAACCTGTTTTGACACCAAGAAATGCAGTGAAGTGATTTCTAGAAATAGGAAAAAATTTTCAGAGTTGAGTCGTTCATTACTAAAAATTGGATTTCATACCCACAATTATATATTGTGGGGGACTCTAACAGGGTCGTTCAATGTAAAAAAGTAAGAATAAGAAAATCAGAGTGATCTAGATTTCTCACAGCTATAGAAGAATTTGAATATTGGACTCAACTCAAAGGTTCAGACTGTATGTACGACTTATCTGATCTTATAACTAGTTAGAATCTTTTTTTTATCGTAAATCATGAATTTGTCTCGGACAGTATTCAAAATATTATCGAAAGCTTACGGCAGCTTGCCAAACAAAAGCTAATAGAAAAAAGAATAGAGGTATTACTGGCATAACATCTACTATTGGATTCAAAAAAGCGTAGGCCTCAGGCAATTTAGCGACGAAAAAATTACTTGAATAAAGGAAAGAATTAAGACAGATACCGATGAAACTTAAGATATTAAGCATAACAATTTTTTTGTTCTTTGTTCTTGAAGATAATTGTATTTCTTTTGATTTGATTGAGTTATTAATCCCCTATTATTGCTATGATATAAGGGATAAGGGAAAAATTAATAACATAAAGTAGGTCAAAAAACCTTTCTTTGATTTGAACTCAGCCAATCAAAAATCCTTCAATTCTCAAATAAAAAGAGAATAGAAGAAATCCTACTTTCATACAATATCTTAATGGAATTATATGTAATGATCAATAAATTCAGTTTAATTGGATCTATAAACGTATCAAAATATGAGCAACAATCTAATTATTTGTATAAATATTTGTACTGGAATTGACGACCAACCACTACCGATATTAGTGTTTATTAGTGTTGAATATTAATGGGGCGTGGCCAAGTGGTAAGGCAACGGGTTTTGGTCCCGCTATTCGGAGGTTCGAATCCTTCCGTCCCAGAGTATGCGTATTATATATATATTATATATATATATAGTATATTATAAGATATATAGAAATAAGATTATAAGATATATACAAATAAGATATATAGAAAAAATAAGATATATAGAAAAATTAGAAGATATATAGAAAAATGTAAGATATATACAAAAATATTCGATATCATATCTCATATCAGACTAAAGATTGCCCTTTTAAACAATCTTATGCTTAAGAGTCTCGTATTAGATAGAGAGAGAATGTGATTGTTCTTTCTTATTTTCTTATAATGATATAATGATGGATTTCAAATCGAAATGCGAAAGCCTCTCTTATTCTTTATCTCGTAAATGGTGTGTGAAACCCGAGTATTTTTTTTTTTTTGATTTATGAATTATAAACACTAAGGTCTTGTGTTTTTGGCACTAATGGAATTCAATCAATGGTCTTAAGTCTCTTAAGACCGATTTAGGGTACTCAAATTTAGAGTCAAATCCAATCCCCGGTAGGATCCTTTTTTGATTTATGATGCATCTACTCTATATAATTCGGGGGGTAGATAGGAATTAATCCATAATGAAAGATATCCATTTTAATATCTGTACGAATATTATTAACAAAGAATCAAGCTACATATGTAACATATTATGTATTTCTTTTCACCTCATTTTTTCGTATTTTGGGTTTATCTGTAATGAATAATTACAAATCCAAGTAACAATTCAGACAGCCGATATGTATGTATTGTTATTATGTATTTTATCGTTTTATTTCTTTTTTTGTGAAAAATATTTGTATTTTTGATCCATCTATTTGTTTCAAATCATTGATGGGTTAATCCGAATATACATTTCTTTATGATAATAAAATGTCAAAAATCCTTTTTTATTACAAAACTTTATTCAAATAATAATATTGAGGTAGGAAATTTGCAATCAATTAAATCTTTTTAATGATTTCTTATGAGTCCTCGGTACTCGAAGAAGTGTGAAACTCGTGAATCCATTCTATGAATAAATTGAAAAATCGAGATTCTTAATTATTCGTAATTAATTCTTTCTTAAAGAAATTAAAAAATATCTCTCTCTATATATATAGAAAATATCTATATATAGAAATCCATATTGCACTCATACAAAAAAATGTTATTGATCCAATATATACAATAAAATATGGGTTTAAATAAATTGAATTATTGCTAAGACTTTTTCAAAAACAACCCATGTCATACGAGTATAGATTACTATGGACCAACTAAACCAATGACTATACATGATTCCATAAATGAATCAATTACATACCAGTTCCAAGAAATTAGAGGTTATGGTAAAACTTCGTTTAAAACGATGTGGTAGAAAGCAACGTGCGACTTGAAGGACATGATCTACTGTGGATTCTTACACCCACCATTTTATATTATATAGGAATGAAGATGCTCTTGACTCGACATCGTTTGTTCTGTTCCACTAGAGCTCTCCTTTTTTGAGGGTTTTGATGTAAATAGTACATGATGGAGCTCGAGTAGAAAGGATTGATTCATTTATCAAGGGCGGAGATCTAGGGTTAGTGTCAATCAATAAGTTAAAACTACTTCGTAAGTATATGTTCGGTATAGAAATCGAAAGGATCCAATTCGAACAAGTTTCAAATTCAAACGTCAAATTTGATCAAAAGTGTATCACGCGAGAATCCATTATTTATATGATTCTTTGATAAAAAGAAATCACAAAAAATGGTATGTTGCTGCCATTTTGAAACGATTAAAGATCACCGAAGTAATGTCTAAACCCAATGATTCAAGGCAAAGATAAAGGATCCCCAACAAGTAAAAATCTTTTTCAATTGTCTCAATAACTAAACTAGATCAGAATGAAGAATCGAAATAGATTCTAAAGGAGACAGGCAAAAAAAAGGGGTTAGAGACCGCTCAATAAATGAAATGCTTAAGCTTAAGGGTTGGTTTCCTTTGAGTGAGAGTTATCCAACTTGAGTTATGGGGATAAGAATGAGTTTTTTTTCAAAAAAGAATAAGAAAAAAGTATTTAAATCATAGTCGAATTGATTTAATAATCTATGGATCTATTTGCCATTAATTAGAATTCTATACTATAAATAACTTTAAATTTCCTCGAGCCGTACGAGGAGAAAACTTCTTATACGGTTCTGGGGGGGGTATTGTTAATTTACATCTATCCCAATGAGCCGTTTATCGAATCATTGCAATTGATGTTCGATCCCGAAGAGAAGGAAGAGATCTTCGTAAAGTGGGTTTTTATGATCCGATCAAGAATCAAACCTATTTAAATGTTCCTGCTATTCTATATTTCCTTGAAAAGGGTGCTCAACCTACAGGAACTGTTCATGATATTTTAAAGAAGGCAGGGGTTTTTACGGAACTTCACCTTAATCAAAAACCGAAATTCCATTAATGAAATAAAAAAAATAGGGTGTGGATAACTTGTATATAGCTTTGGCTAACCTTTTCTTTATTATTTCCCCCCTCTCTTGTTCTATTCATACTACACTTATTACCTTAAAATTCTGTCTTCGATAACGACAAAAATATATTTTTATTTTATTGTTATTGATATAAATTGATCTAAGATGAATAGAAAAAAGATCAATCAAGTGACTAAATGAACTAATTAGTTCTATACTATAAATTAAAAATCAAAATTTGTACATTACCCCAGCAATGGGGTGATTTTGTTGCAATTCTATGAACAAAAAAAAAGGGGGGATTAAGTTTTTTTAGTTATTTCTATTTATGGATTGAATAACCAGATATATTTTTTTCCACTTCTTCCTTAATTTCTTCTTTCGCCTACATCTTTTATGTCTATCTATGTTGATTATCTCTATAGTGCCAATCCAAGTCCGTAGTTTTTTTAATTCTTTTCTCTTATCTTAATATAATTTATTATTATTAGAATAATTTCTTATTATTAGACTATTTTCTCTTATTATATTTTGTTATCTTTCTCTATTTCAAGATAAATATATTTATTCAATTCAAATTGTTATTTCCATTTGTTTTTTTTTATTCATTTCTAATTCTTTTGTTTTCTTCATTGTAGTCGTTTTGCACTATTCACATTCATATTGACAACAGTGTATCAAACAAATATAATCCGATCGTGTATAAATGAAGCTAGTTATCTTGGTTTGATGACCTTTTCTTTTCACGCACATGATGGTCTCATTGTATTTTCTGTGATACAGTTACGTTTGTATGATATAAGAAGTTTTTTTATTGGAATATTTTGATTACGTCGTGTAATTTAATTTCTTTTGTTATTTTGCTTCCGATTGTATCTACACAGAAAAATTTTTGATATTTTTGGGGTTGCTAACTCAATGGTAGAGTACTCGGCTTTTAAGTGCGGCTAGCATCTTTTACACATTTCTATGAAGTAACAGATTCGTCCATACTATCGGTAGAGTTTGTAAGACCGCGACTGATCCTGAAAGGAATGAATGGAAAAAGCAGCATGTCGTATCAATGGAAAATTCTAGTAATATTTTTACCTTACTAGATTGGGCCAAACCTTGTTTAAATTCTTGATGCGCAAAAAAAAAGTCAAGTCAAGTCGGGTCGAATGAATAAATGGATAGAGCCCTATGCTCCAATTATAGAGAAATAAAAAGTAACGTGCTTATGTTCTTAATTCGAATGATTACCCGATCTAATTAGACGTTAAAACTATATTAGTGCTTGATGCGGGAAAGACTTTTCTTATGAGTCAGTTATCGATTTTTTTCTAAGTCCTAACTATTAGTTACTCTACATTATGGGGTACAGGGGAATGTGTAGAAGAAGCAGTATATTGATAAAGAGTTTTTTTCCAAAATCAAAAGAGCGATTGGGTTGAAAAAATAAAGGATTTCTAACCATCTTTTTTATCCTAAAATATAAACCCATTAGATGGCAAAAGAAAAGAGAGGATAGAGAGTCCATTGATAAGTCTTACCTATTTACGAGGTATTTAGTATTATTCTTTTTTGACTGTAATACCTTGTTTTGACTGTATCGCACTATGTATCATTTGATAACCCAATAAATCCATTATAGTATACCCAGTTCAAATCAAATTCAAAATGGCGGAATTTCAAGGATATTTAGAACTTGAGAAATCTAGGCAACGTGACTTCCTATACCCACTTATCTTTCGGGAGTATATTTATACATTTTCTCATGATCATTTTTTAAATGGATCCGTTTTGTTGGAAAATTCCGGTTCCGGTTATGACAAAAAATCCAGTTTACTAATGGTAAAACATTTAATTACTCGAATGTATCACCAGAATCATTTTTTTTTTTCCACTAATTATTATAACAAAAATCCATTTTGGGGGTACAACAAAAATTTTTATTCTCAAATGCTATCAGAAGGCTTTGCAGTCATTGTGGAAATTCCATTTTCCCTACGATTAGTATCTTCCTTAGAGGAAGAAGAAATCGCAAAATCTTATAATTTACGATCAAGTCATTCAATATTTCCTTTTTTAGAGGATAAATTCCCACATTTTAATTATGTGTCAGATGTATTAATACCCTATCCCCTCCATCTGGAAATTTTAGTTCAAATCCTTCGCTCCTGGGTGAAAGATGCCTCCTCTTTTCATTTATTACGGTTCTTTTTTCACGAGTATTGTAATTGGAATAGTCTTAGTACTTCAAAAAAATTGATTTCTTTTTTTTCAAAAATAAATCGAAGATTAGTCTTGTTCCTATACAATTCTTATGTATGTGAATACGAATCGATTTTCCTTTTTATACGTAACCAATCTTCTCATATACGATTAACTTCTTATAGGGGCCTTTTTGAGCGAATATATTTCTATGGAAAAATCGAACATCTTGTCAAAGTGTTTGTTAATTATTTTTCGGCTATCTTACGGGTCTTCAAGGATCCTTTCATGCATTATGTTAGATATCAAGGAAAATCGATTCTGGTTTCAAAAGATACGCCACTTCTGATGAATAAGTGGAAATATTACCTTGTCAATTTATGGCA